TACAATTCGTCCAGTTGCTTCACGCGGATTTTCATAACCCTGCTGCGCAAAAATGGGATATGCATTTGAAATAGATACCCGAGTTATTACATATATCATGATCGATACAGAAATGGATCGAGTCATCTGTTCCTTTACCCAAGAAAAAATATTTCTATTTTGCATGGTTCAATCATTGATCCCAGAATTTCTACAATAAATTAGAAAGGTAACTAACTAGTGTAGTTCCCTATCCACGAGTCTGCCATTGTACTGGAATAATTGTACTAGAATATGGGACGAATACCTTGAACAGGTATAAGTATAAATAAAGAATAAGTAAGATTGAAAATACTTTCTTTATTCTTTAAACACGAAGAAACATTCTTATTTGATTGATATCAAGAGATCAAATGAGTTCTTTATTCGTTGATTGAATGATAAATGACTACAAGCGAAGGAGATACACGATTTAAATAATGGAAGATCCAATATTTCACAATTGTATCTAGAATAACTGGAAAAGTGGAAACAAGACCGGATATAATTTTATCGTTATGAGCCAATCCAAAATCGTTGTAGACCGAACCAATCATAAGTTCCCAACCATGGGTTGAATGAAATCCGATCCATAAATCAGTAACTAAAAGAATTGAAAAAGCTTTTATTGTGTCACTCAAGTTATACAGGAATTCCTGAACCCAAGAATTAAGAATAACAAGTTCTTCATTACCCAAAATACAATAACCACTTAGAATAGCGAAACAGATTATATTTGTCGATAAATTAAAAATGATATGGAGATTATACTCATCGTGTGTTTTGACTAATTGTACCGTTTCTTTGTGTATTCCTATACGAAGCTTTTGTATCTGTGTTTCAGGGTATTCCTTTATCATTTCGTCCAAGAGGAATAGTTCTTCTAATTCTATAAATTTTTCTAGAATCCTTTTCTCTTGAATATCATTCAAGAAAGTTTCGGATTGCCGGGTATTCCACCAATTAATAACCCAAGGTTCCAGACTTTTATTAAATGAAAGAGAGACCCACCAGGGCAAAAATACTATGGATACAAGATATGGGAGGGAAGTCAATGATTTTTTTTTTTTTCATTTTTTATCTGTAAATTGTTAATGAATCTGCTGCATTCGTGGATTTTATCAGACATTTATCTGAACACAAATTCTATAACTAAGGTATCGTATCGAACCAATGAATCTATTCCCATTTTTGTGTAAAAATTTAGTCCTTGTATTTAGAAAAATTGAGATATCTCTATTGGGTAAATTCCAACTAATTTCATCTCCATTTGTTATTTGGTCCTGTCGATGAATACTCGAAAATCCACTAGAAGTAACGAATATGATTTGGATTTCGAAACAAAAAAATGCCTTCTCGGATCAATTAATTATTTCGAAATGTTTCACCGCCTAACCACAGTCCAGGAATAATGTAACCTATAAATTCGAAATATTGGGTCTAAAAAGATGAATTCTGTATTACGAAATAAATGTTCGAATATGTTTGATGAATGCATACTTAATTTAGACTTTTTATTTTATTTAGTATAAATTATAAATTGGGGGCTCCCTGCGCATAAAAAAAAGGGTTTTGGTATAGAAAATAATGGATTTTTATTAGAGTTTAGTTGTTCCATATAAAATCTCCCACTTTTGTTTTATTCCATGTGGGTTTACCCGCTAACAGAAAGGAGAAATAAAATCTAATATTAATATGTTTTGATCAAATAAGTCTTTTGAAGAAACTTCAATTGTATTAAAAAGGGAATTAGCAAGTTCCCTCCCTCATACTGAGAAAACATTAATTCTTCATTTCAAAATACTTCGATTGGTACATGCAAGAAATATGCTAATTCGGCAGCTTTTTGTTCAATTTCTCGTGGAGTAAGATTCTCATCAGTGCCAGTCAAGGGAACCACCCCTTGGCCTCTTATTTCCATATAAAGGACACGACGAGGATAAAGACCCTCTTTAACCTCCATTCTGATGGATTGTATATCTCTCATAAGGAAACGAAGGAAAATGCGACGATTTATTCCAGGAAATCCCCAACGAAAAATACAAACAATTCCTTCTTTTCTATCAAATCGGTCATAACCACTACCTACATTCCACGCAATTGTACACCACAAATAGGAGCTAATAAATAGACCCGCGATCCCATAAAAAGACATTATGATCCCTTGCGGAAAAAAAAATATTTGCTGAGATGGAAATACGGATATAAGATTCCTACCGAGATAACTGGAAGTTCCAACCACTAAGAACCCTAATGAACCTAAAAAAAGGCTACAGGCCAAAAAAAAATTACTTGTTTTTCGAGACCCCGTTATAAGTTCTATCCAGATATGCTCTGATCGCCAGTTCATACTATACTTACTATACTAAGGTTGTATTCGATTGGAATTGAGAGAATAACCCAAATGAATTTGACTTGACTTTTCTTGACCCCCAAGTAACTCTCATCAACTAGCACTATTTTGACGGGAACTATTAGGAGTAATTAGTTAGATAAATTGACTTTATATTTAAAACTATTCGCCGATCCATTTTTAACCAGCTATACCCATATAGAATCTGCATTTATGTAGATATCGTGTATCCGTATGCATATGAGTCTCTCAATTTGTATTCGGAAAGAGCCACATATCGTACCATATTAGACTAAATAAATATTTGTATTATGATCCAGTGTTGAAATAAATTGATGAGATTTGCTCTCATCGAATCTAGACAATCTTATTTTCTTGGACATGAAGAGATAAAGAAGCCATTGCAATTGCCGGAAATACTAGGCCCACTAAAGGCACAAAAATAGAGGGTAGATCTGTCATAGAATGGGTGCCCCAATTTAATATTTGTATTTTAAAGATATCTTATGATAAGTATATCTAATATAAATAATATTAAGTAGTTAATAAGTGCAAGGAATATAGACCTGAATTAAGTGTACCTAATTCATCGTTCTACATAAATATGTATGATAATTCACTTTAATATAAAAAACTTTCCTATTCTTCTTCTTCCATCCTTTTTTATTCTTTCTCTTTCTATTATTATTTTTTTTTTTTTACTAAGGGTATTAAAGAGTTTATTATGAGTTCGCGACTTTCACTAATCGAATCCAACAAAGCAAACGGTAACTCGATTCTATAATAAAAAATAAAAGTGAGGATTCTTTCACTCCTTTCTATAATATATCATATTTGAATCTTAATATTAATTATAAGATATAAGATTCAAATATGATATATTATTAATAAGATAATAAGATATATTTATATTATTGTCTCTATTAAAATGAAATTAATACGTTAAGAAGGCCAAATAAAAATTTTTTTTATTAATGTCTTCCCTTCCCCCAATTCCTCGGAAGGAGAAACTTACTCTTTTATCTTTTTTATCCTATTGATTTATAAAGGATTCATGATTAGTAATCAGGAATAGGGATAAGATAAAAATATAGAATATATCGATCTGGAGGAAAAAATAATAATTATCCGAAACTTCCGGCTCTTACTACAAGTGGAACTTATGTCACCAAAGAAAACACCACTCTTCTTAACTTAAGTTTTTTTTACGATGAACTAAATACTCGTTCGCTACAAATAATTGAATTGAATCGAGTGCTATACTTTAATATATTGAATTTTGATTCAGAGGAAAGAAACCGTGGAGCTGAAATAACTCACTCAGAACACCCCTTAAAGGATTACGTGGTACGATTGGGTCGAATAAGCCCTTATGGAATGAATACTCAGCCGCTTGTGAACCATCGGGTACTGTTTTATTCAATGTTTGTTCAATTACTCTTTTACCCGCAAATGCAATGTAGGCATTTGGTTCAGCAATAATGACATCTCCCAACATACCAAAACTGGCTGTTACTCCACCAGTTGTAGGAGATGTAAGGATTGATATATAGAATAACTTTTTATTTGATTGATAATCATATAAAGCAGAAGATATTTTAGCCATTTGCATCAAGCTCAAACTTCCTTCTTGCATGCGTGCTCCCCCAGAAGCACACACAATAATGACAGGTAAAGATCGATTAGTAGCATACTCGATCAAACGGGTGATTTTCTCGCCGACTACGGATCCCATACTACCTCCCATAAACTGAAAATCCATAACCCCAACTGCTATTGGAATACCATTTAGTTGACCTATGCCTGTTTGAACAGCTTCAGTTAAACCTGTTTTTCTTTGATAAGAATCAATACGATCTTTATAAGGTTCTTCCTCTGAATGAAATTCAATAGGGTCCATAGAGACCATCTCTTCATCCATAGGATCCCAAGTGCCCGAATCAATCAAAAGTTCGATTCTATCTGAACTACTCATTTTCAAATGATATCCACACTGTTCACAAATATTCATTTTTGACTTAAAAAATTTTTTATAATTTAATCCATAACAATTTTCGCATTGAACCCATAAATGTTTGTATCTTTGATTTATATCGAAATCATTAGACTCTTCTCTTATATTGAGATCGCTGCCATTATTACTAATTTTTATACTCGAATTCCCACTTTCACTACTTTCAGTATAAATGAAACTATAATTATAATTATAACTGTTACTGTAATAATCGGTATCACCTGAAATAGAACTATTAATACTAACTTCAAAATGAAGATAACTATTAATGCAACTATTAATGTGATTATTCCAACTAGATTGAGTATCATACATGTAATGATAATAGTAGTTCTTGGACCCACTATTCAAATAACTAGAAAAAAAACTTTCTAGTTCACTCATAAACATAAAAGAACTCTCATTGTCAATCTCAAAAATCTGATTTTCAATATCAAAATAGACAGAATAATTGTCACCATTACTATCTCTAACTAAAAAGGTGTCATCAGAGACCAAACTCCAAATATTCCCGATATCAAATAAATAATCAACATTACTGAAAGCATAATTGTCACTATTACTCCAACTAGGAGTGTTTTTCCCCTTATCATTTATAATGGGTTCTTCACTTTC